ATCTAGCCTTAAGCCAAAGTAGTCAGTAGTCATTGTTCCTTAGTGCGACCAGTTGCGAGTATTGGCGTGTTGGGGGGTTGAGACGCATTAGTAGCGCATCTTATCTTTAATGGCATGCTGGCGAGAATGAATAATAAATAATAGTTGTCGTCCCCGGGGGGAACTAGAATACCCTTTTTCTGCGTTTCGTCAATAGAAGGACGATTCCCGGATTATTCGACTCACCCACTTCCTTTATTTCTTTTCTCTGTGGCAAGCTTGACTATATAGGGCAGCCACAGATCAAGTTCCGTAAATAGAGAATCGGGCTTCGTGCCACTACTATTTGTTCGACTACTTGACCCGATCGGTCCATTACGTTGTTCCAACAGTAAGTACCCGCTTTGAACTGGTCAAGGCTTCTTTTCTAGTCTGATTAGCATCTCCGCCCTTTCTTTTAAGAAAACCCGTCCATAGAATTATGAATGGAATGCCTCTTCTTTGCTTGCTGTGTCTAGTGAAAGGATCACGGAATTGACTTATTCAGATGATTGTCAGGGGCAACTTCAATGTCTATTCCGGGAAATACCTGAAGAAGAAGACTAATTGAAGGAAGGCTGCCTCTTCGAGTTGGCTGCTGGATTCGTATTTCAGAATTGGTCTTTGGCATTCGGCTGTTGCAATCCGTCTCTGGCGCCAACTTCGCTTTGTGAAGCTCGAGTAATGCCTTTATGGCTTTAGGGAATCTCCCTCTTTCGGTCGAGGGCACCCCAGCCTGGTCCACTCATTCCCTTTTCTTCCGCGAGAACTTCTCAAACGAGGGAAGCCCTTTACTCGCCAACGCTACTAACTAATTCTCGCTCTCCCCTCTATGTGTGTAAGCCCAGAGAAAGGGATTTCAATCCTGGTCCACTCATTCCCTTCGCTTCCTCTTTTCTTGTTCTAGCCAAAACGAATTTTCCGCATTATTGAATCTGAGAGAGAAAGGCGTTAAGGCCTGCGTCAGGACCATACGATACAGAAGACCTTGTCCTCGGGAACCCATCAGACGGAGTGAAGATGGCCGAACAAAGCAGATCGGAATGAGTATGGTGGAAAAGCCTGAACCCGAAAGGTTGGACAGTGGGAAGCATATCAGGTGTTCAAAACGTCTCTCCTTCCGTCTTTCCCTGTATCCCCTTGGGATGAGTGGATTGGTATTCCGCCACTTTCTCTAGTTAGCCAGCAGGACTTCCTTCTGGACTTACTTTTCGAGTTGCTAATTCTCATGAATTGCCCAAGTTGATATATCGAGAAGGGGGGTCGTCAACCACTTCTTCGGTAAGGCCACACGGTTAGCCCAATTCTCTCTCAGCGGGCCAAACAAAGGGGATGAAGCTTAAGCTGCTGATAGGGCACAGACCAAGGCAAGGAGTCCGTTCATGGTATAAGTCCTTTCCTTTCAAGCAAGAAGGACTCGGCTTACTCACCAGGAATGCACCCTAAGGGAGAGTTCCTGGGTTACTCAAACAAGCTAGTAAGGAGATACTTATCAAAAAAAAAACACAAAGAAGCTAGCTATATAAGTAAGCAATAGCGCGCAGAGCACTCAAGCAAGGGTGCTGTAGGGAACAGAGGAGATAGAGCACAGCGCTCAGAAAGAGGCTAAGCGCTAAGCTAGGGTTGCTACTGGTTTTGAGGTCATCGATGAACCGAGCCGGGTTACCAGTTCTCGCTCCACCTTTTCGGCTTAGTCACTCTCTCGTCGTTCCTGAGAGCGGATTAAAGGATGGAACAAGAAGAGTTACTACGTGTAACATAAATAAGACTTTGAACCAGGGCTTCCTCTAACAAGAGAAGAAGCCGTTAGCAGTCCAGGTTAGGGTTTCGGTTTAATACCAATCTCCCTATTCTGATAGCAGAGTAGTGTTAAAACCAATAAGATAAGTATGGGCGATGATCTAGTCTTTCAACACAGTCAACATCCTCGGTTTAGCAGTCAAGTGACCAGTTCAGTCATAGGTATTCGTTCTTTGAGTCGGTTTAGTTACAATCTCAGTCCACGGTGCATCCCGAGCACCATTAGTCTCTCACTATCTTTTCCCTTTCCTTTCATCTCTCTTCTAGAGCAAGATGGGGGATGGATGGGAGGAAATTTGCTTCTTCGCTAACCTTTGCGAAAGCTCTCTCTTCGCGCTCTTTCTAATCTCTGCTCTCTTCGTCCTCGGGGACTCTTCCGTTAACTGCGGCGACAATACGTTCTTGTACCCGATTCTCAGAGGAATCTCGTCGTCTTACCTCTGGAATGCCGTCGATCGGAGCCTCATTCCTGATCTCCTCGATAAGCTTTTCTTCTCTCTCTGGGTTCCGTTTCTTTGATTTTCTCTGCTTTTAAATGGATGGGTTCTTTGGATCTTCCCGATCGGCGGGACCGAGTCCGGCGATGGATGGAAAGAAGTCAATTTAAAGCACTAATTCTGTTCTTTGATCGGGGGTCTCATAGATCTTCTTCAGTGCCTTCTCACTTAATGCTAACCGAGCAATAGCGCTCATCAGGGTGGTTTGCTCGGGTTAGCCAAGAAAGCCTTTGCGCGCTAAGGCAAAGGCATAGAGCTCAAACACAGGCTTAGTAACAGATTCAAAGAGTTCCGTTAGCGGTCCTCGCTCCGGGGATTCGGCTTAGTCTTAGTCTCCGTCCACCTTTTCGGCTTAGGTTACTCAGTCAACAGACTCGGCTTAGGGACCCCTGCCCTATGGTTTAAGAAGAGCTTATAAAAGGAGTTGGTGTTAAACACCGATAAGAATGCATTCTAACTAGTAGCTACTCATTACACACAAGAAAGAGTGTAGGTTTCAGTCGTAGTTTCTGGTATCGACACAGACAGTGGGAATGAATTCTATTACTTGATTGACATTGACAGATATGTGTACCACACCGAACAAGCAATATGCCGATATGCTTGATGTACCAACCAAGCCAGCTCGACCGTATACAGTATAAGGGATTCGCCTTTGCCTCAGACAGAAGAACAACGGATTGAACAGGACAGGACAACCGGGAAGGGAAGCCTGACATAGATATTGATTTGAACAAAGGAACTGAAACTGATACCAGAAACCAAACAAGAGATGGAATTCCAGATTGAACAGATGACCGACCTACTATTGTAGATCCTTGTCACTTGGAAACTCCATTTCCCACCTCCACGTTATTTTCTTATTTAGCAGGTTGGCTAAAAGGAGAGGCTTTAGTCATCATAGGCGCAGGCTCTTTAATAGTCAAATCGCCTTGTATTCGGCGAAAAAGCAAATCTGGATTCCCTTCCCCCTTTCCTACTGATGAGGGTTGAGACCCACTGGAGTTCTTTCTTCTTTTCAGTAGAGTCAAGCTGTGTCCCCCCTATTCCCCGAGGCTTCTTGACTGCCTAACGCTGGATTGATTGTGGCTGAGTGAAATGAAAGCAAGATGGCAAACTCACCTATGCGACTACGACTGGTTGAACGGACAAGACAGACCAAAGACAAAAAAGGCGAACCTCCCTCCTGGCTTCTATCTTTCGGGCTAGAGCAATGACTCCTTGAATCTTTTTCTTGCCTGGAGACAAAGGATGGAAGGAACCACAGGAAATTCATCCAACTTCGATCCCCTAAAGGCAAGTGCGTAGGCTATAGAATCCCAAATAGAGCGCCTTCGGCTCTAAACAGCTACTGTGCTTATTTGGTCTATCAGCTACTCGGCCAGCTACTGACCTAATTGGGAGCTTTTCAGTCAAGGTCGTCGAATTTAGAGGTCCTTTCTTTCGCAAGGGTCCAGATCATTCCATTGGGGAGAAAGCAGGAGTGATCCATATATAGATGAATAGTACCAGTAGAGCTTCAATGGAAGGGCGGTGCTAGTGCTCTCACTTACGGAAAAAGAGGCTCCCGCATCAGAAAGAAGAGCGGCACCTCAACCAGCCACAGCCGCATTAACAGTTCGCGTGAAATCAGACTAAACCAAGGCCTTAGGTAATAATGAGGCCTTAGGTAATAATTGAGATGCCTTCAATTCAGACAAGAGATGACGCACGCTTCACAAGGAGGCTTGGAAATGGCGTACTTATTGCACCTGGCACTAAGAACTCGAGTGCCGCTGCTGCTACGGGGGAGATTTTTGAAAAGACAGGAAGTGCTATTGGACTTGGACCCTTGCCAGTTAATAGCATTTGCCTTACCCGATTCCAAAAGGGATTGATTCCCGGGAAGGCAAATGCTACCTTGACAGAAGACTTGACTAAACTTCCATAACCTTGAATGAAAAAATAGAGATTTCGATATATCATTAAGGGAAGAACTATTCCTTTACTGATTGGAATGATATTATTGAAATTATATTCCTTTTATTGCTTGCACCTACCAGAAGGAGGAGAGATCCTTAATTACTGATATCGAGAAAGCAAGGACGCTATGAGTGCTCGCTAATGTCAGCCCTTTGATTGCTTACTTCGCTATCCAAGCGGGATGAGACTTTGCGAGAGTTTCCAGATGAGCAGGAAGGGCTGGAGGACGTATTACCGGAAGAGAGGAATTTATTTGAAAGAATGGAAAGAACGAAAGCGACGTACGTACTGGATTGACTAGCGTGTGCCAACTATTCTACTTCCCTATTTCTTGCTTTTTCACCTCCCCTTATTGGTGCACTCTTTCCCCCAATTCACCGATAGAGAAGAAAGAGATAAGCAATGACCGGACTAGACCAATGAAAGCGGACCAAGGTTTTTATTCGTTAGCCAAGCGCGCCTATTACAGCGCCTCTATTACAGAAGCGAAAGCGATGTGCCCTATTGACCAGCCGAAGAGCATCCTTATAAATGAATGGGAAGCAGGCCCGGTCTATATTGCTAGAGTTATGTTTATTTCACCCCCCACGTACTCCTCTATTCTTATATTTGAATTCCGTCTCTAAGCTTCCCCCTTAGTGCCTGCTGAGACTTATTTCCTCTCGACTATAGTTGAATGGAAGTTTCATTTCCTAAGTCTCAAATAATGTCTTTTATTGAGTCCCCATAGTGCATTCCCTTACATAATCTGTAGAGTCATTTTTCACTAAGAAGGATTGCAATATAAAAAAGAGAATTCCAGATTGAACTTGACCCATATAGGATCCAGTTCTACATCTTAGCGCTGAACTAATGAATAGAGATTGAGCTTCACTTCGCGAGTCGGGAATGGCATCATTTATTAAAAAGTTCTAGCGTTGACAAGAGATGAGCTAAAGAGGTGGCCGGGCAGTTGACCAGGCCCTACCACATAATTATATGTTGGGCAGCAAGCAAGAGCTGCGTCGGCTTATCCGGAAAAGAATATAGATTCTTGCCACCCTAAATGCTACTACCTCTTTGCTAAGCACAGGAATGCTTGATCGAGAAAAGCAAGCAAAGAAGCAGCAGGATACGGAATATGAAGGGGCTGGGGGTAGAGCCAATGACCAATTGAAGAGTTAGAGACTACAGTATAAAGCCCTCAATCATGCTCTTGCCAGTAGAATAGATTGTATATACTCTCGCCGATTAAGGAGAATTCTGCGCTCCACGAAAAAACATAGGGGTCGTCCTTATTACCGGAATTGCTTAAGGAAGGAAAAACAAAAAGTGCCCCTATGACTCTGGTTCTAGTGAAAGCGATGAAAATATAGCTGTGCTCCAGTTTTTCGGGTAAAAGTTCTATACGGTGAAGAGCTTACTTATGAGCAAGGCGACCTTATTAAAGAGAACATTCGGGACATCAAAGCCGATGCGATGGTAATCTCGTCCTTAGTTGCCGAAGATAATGGAGGTTTCAATCCGACGGATCAACCTTAATTGGCAGGTAAAATGAGGCCTCGACGGAGATGATGGATGGGAACTCCTACTCTGACTATAATTGCGATCTCTAAGCGGGATTTTCAGTCATCTATCCTTTTTCTTTCCCTAGCGACTGAAGTGCCCCATAAGCTATAAGGGCGAGCTATATGTAACAATTCCGTGAGCAGCGATTGAACTGAACGTTCCAAGTGCATCCAGCAGGAATCGAACCTACGAATTTGCCCAGTTGGGCGCTTTAACCATTCAGCCATGGATGCAAAGAGACTCAGCGAGTGAACTAGGTTTTGGTATTCCTTCTCGAGCTTCTATTTCTTCCGTTAAAGGAGATTCGAGAAAAGATGGAATAGGAAGACGTGTTTCCAGAACGAACAAGATACGGGTTGAGAAGGGGGAGTTAGCAAAGTTAGACAAGATTGGAATGGGCATAGGAACATGTATTGATGTACCAGATCGGCTAATGCTCCCAGGTTGATGCGATGTATTCCACCAGTTGACTGAAGACTTGATTATTGGTATATCGATCGGTCCAGCACGGATTGAAATAGAAGCCGGTTCGACAGGAAGCTTTTGAAAACGCAGTGCACCCAGGTAAATAAGGAACGAGATGAATACAGAGGTTAAACGCGCATCCCACACCCGAAAGGTGCCCCACATAGGTCTTCCCCGAAACCCCCCAGTAACTAAGGTAAACAACGTAGAAAAAGCACCCATTTCTGTACCGGTTCCGGAAGAGCGAAGAAAAAGGGGATGTTTTGTTAATAGGAACAAGAAAGTGTTTATAGCCGTAGCGATATAAACAAGAATACTCATCCGAGCCGCAGGAACATGTACATAGAGAATACGAGAATTTCCACCTTGTTGAAGATCTAGTGGTGCTACCCGAAGACTTAAATGAATAGCCATCGCTGTTAAGAACAACCGAGATCCAATGAGAATTTTCGCGTAGCTTCTGGTCTTTGACATCAAAAAAGAAGGTTGTAATAACGAAACGGACATGTGAGAATTTGGTCCTAGCTAGTGGAACAAAAAAGACATGGATCTATATTCAATACGCAATCAAAGGATTTCCCCCCCAAAAATCGAAGAATTCCCCTTGCTTTGTTTTCGCTCCGCTCGTGCGTGGCACTCCTTGCTCGCGGAGCGGCATACCGAAAAAAGAAAGGTTTTGGAAGAAAAAAAAAGAGATTCCCTTTTGTGACCAAGAGCCCATCCTTGATCCAAGCCGAGTTTTGCATTCCTTAGCTTGGTGCAAAAGGCTTCTCGCCTTTGGGTCCTTTTTCAAGCCCATCTCGAATACGATGCAGTAGGGTACTCGTGACCCTGCTGGTGGCTGCCACTGCCTCACACTTAAATGCCGCCAGCTCTGCCTTCCTACTTAAGGCATCCGCGACCTGGTTGGTCCGTCCAAGCTTATCCTCTAGCACCATATCAATCAAACTTGGCAAGTTTGTCTTGCTTGCCATCGTCCCTGTTTTGGCGTGAGTTTCTTCTGGGTCAGGAAGTCACTCGTCGCCACATTATCCGTCTTGACCACGAATCGTGACCCGCCCCCACGTTCTCAAGTAGTGCACTATTGCTGCCATCTCCTTCTCTTGGACCGCGCCTCTCGGTCTCATTGAGCTTTCGGCTCTCATATGCGATAGGGTTACCTTATTGTACTAGCACACCGCCTATGGCATAGTCTGATGCATCCGTGTGT